TATTCTGACAGACTGAATATCTTTTATAAGAAATCGGAGGAAGACCCGACGATTTTTTCCAGGAAATCCCCAACGAAAGATACACACTATTCCGTCTTTTCTATCAAATCGATCATAACCACTACCTACATTCCACGAAATTGTGCACCATAAATAGGAGCTAATAAAAAGACCCGCGATTCCGTAGAAAGACATCACAATTCCTTGTGGAAAAAAAACTATTTCCTGAGACGGAAATAAAGATATCAAATTTCTACCAAGATAACTCGAGGTTCCAACCAACAAGAATCCTAATGAACCTAAAAAAAGGATAACAGCCCAGCAGAAATTACTTGTTTTTCGAGCCCCCGTTATAGGTTCTATCCATATATGTTCTGATCGACAACTCATACTTGATCCAGTTGATTTTTTTGGAATTGAGAGAATACCCCAAATGAATTTGACTTTAGTCCTTTTTTTCCGAAGTAACTCGCATCAACTAGCACTAGTTTGATGTGATCCTTTAGGAGTAATTCATTAAATTCGTTAGATCTAAACTAATAACATACCCTTCATATGATCTCACTAAAGATAGCCAAATAGATATAGATAGACCAACTTTACAATTCAGCTATCCGTCAATTCGGGTCTATTTGAAAATAGCTAGAATCCATTGATCCCTATAGCATTTTATGGAGACATAAGAGTTTTTCGGCGGAAGCCGCTTATACCATATTTTGCTAAATAGATATCTGTGTTATGATACAAGCGTCAGTTTTGAAAAAAAAAATAGATGAGATTTTGTGCCATCGGCTCTAAACAATCTTGTTTTTTTGAACATGAAGAAATAAAGAAGCCATTGCGATTGCCGGAAATACTAGGCCTACTAAAGGCACCAAAACAGAGGGAAAGTTAAGAGTTGTCATAGAATGGGTACCTCGATTTACTATTTGTACCTGTTATTATTATTTATATTTTATATTTATAATATAAAGATATCTTATTATATATAAAGATATCTTATTATAATTTGATAATTCTAAATTGGAATTATTATTACTTAATAGTTATTAAGTATAAATAAAAGTATCTATCTAAGTGAGTAGATAATGTAGTTTTTGATCTTTCTACATGAAAGATTTGAAAGGATATGGATGAGATATTATTTTCTTCATTTTTTGCTCTTGTCTTCGAATTTCATTTACTAAGCAAAAAGTTTCTTAAAAATGAATTCTATTTATATTTATAATTATATTTAATGAAGGGTTTGTTAGAATCCCATCCATCAGGGATTCTTAGTCAAAATAGGATTATCGTAAGATATAAAAAAAGAAAAAATTCTATATTTTATAGATTTTCATTATATATGACGAGAAGAGTAGATTTTTTTGATTTGCCTAATTTCACGAAAATAAGAATTTCATCTTTTATCTTGTTAATAGAGGCTTCTTGATCAATAATTAGGAATACAGAAAAAGGGGCGGATTTTCTGTGACTTTTTTAGATCTTATGCCAACAAAGAAAACCCCATTCGTCTAATTTTAACTTGGATTCCGATAAACTAATTACTTGTTTGCTCAAAATAATTGAACTTAATGTTCTAATTTTGATTCAAAGAAAAGAAAGTGTGTAGTTGAAATAACTCACTCAGAACGCTTTTTAAAGGATTACGTGGTACGATTAGATCGAATAAGCCCTTCTCGAATAAATACTCGGCCGTTTGTGAACCCTCGGGTACTGTTTTATTCAATGTTTGTTCAATTACTCTTTTACCCGCAAAAGCAATGTAGGCATTGGGTTCGGCAATAATGATATCCCCCAACATACCAAAACTAGCTGTCACCCCACCGGTAGTAGGAGATGTAAGAATTGGTACATAGAATAACTTTTTATTTGATTGATAATCATATAAAGCAGAAGATATTTTAGCCATTTGCATCAAGCTCAAACTTCCTTCTTGCATGCGTGCCCCTCCGGAAGCACACACTATAATAAGAGGTAGAAATCCTTTAGTAGCGTATTCAATCAAACGGGTAATTTTCTCCCCGACTACGGATCCCATACTACCTCCCATAAACTGAAAATCCATAACCCCGATTGCTACGGTAATACCGTTTAGTTTCCCTCTGCCTGTTTGAACAGCCTCGGTTAATCCTGTCTGTCTTTGATAAGAATCGATACGATTTTGATAAGGCTCCTCCTCCGAATTAAATTCAATGGGATCCAGAGAGACCATGTCTTCATCCATAGGCTCCCAAGTGCCCGGATCGATCAAAAGTTCGATTCTATCTAAACTACTCATTTTCAAATGATATCCACATTGTTCACAAAGATGCATCTTTGATTTAAAAAATTTCTTATAATTTAATCCATAACAATTTTCGCATTGAACCCACAAATCCCGGTATTGTTGAGTTACACCCATATGAGTAGAACTTTCTTGTATAGTTTGATCAATCGTTCTGATATCCTCGTTTTGACTACTATTTCCACTTTTACTACAAATGGAACTAGAAATGTA